GAAAGAAATAATAGTGACTTGGTCTCGGGCATCTACCATTATACCCACAATGATTGGCCATACAATCGCTATTCATAATGGAAAGGAACATTTACCTATTTATATAACAGATCGTATGGTCGGTCACAAATTGGGAGAATTCGCACCTACTCTAACTTTCGTGAGACATGCAAGAAACGATAATAAATCTCGTCGTTAGTCGTTCTACTAAGTATTCATGTTAAAAGTCTTATCTTAATAGTATTTAGAAATAGTATTTATAACTTATCTTAATAGTATTTATAACTTATCTTAATAGTATTTATAATTAGTATTTAGACTTAAGAGTCTTTATCTTATAGTAAGAGTATAGTATTTTATTTTCTTTTTATAGTATACTAAGACTTAGACTTTTATTACTTATTCTTACTTTTCTGACTTATCTTATACTATACTTCACCTAGGCACTTATCATTCATTGGCGGGGGATAACTTTCTTTTATGATAAAGAACGAAAATTCTGATAGAGAAGCAAAAGTGTTAGCTCAACATATATATGTATGTATGTCTGTTTTCAAAGCACGAAGAGTAATTGATCAGATTCGCGGGCGTTCTTATGAGGAAACACTCATGATATTAGAACTAATGCCTTATAGAGCATCTTATCCAATTTTACAATTAGTTTATTCTGCAGCAGCAAATGCTAGTCATAATATGAGTTTAAATGAAGCTGATTTATTTATTAGTAAAGCTGAAGTCAACAGAGGCGCTATTGTTAAAAAGTTAAGAACTCGGGCTCGAGGACGTAGTTGTCTAATAAAAAAAACCACTTGTCATATAAAGATTGTTTTAAAAGAAAAATAGAAATTTTAGATTCATCTAAAGAAACAGAATTTAGATTCCTATTTTATATTTATAAATTTATAAAAAAATATGAATGGAACAAAGGGTAGAAAAATATGGGACAAAAAATAAATCCACTAGGTTTCAGACTTGGAACAACTCAAAGTCATCATTCTTTTTGGTTCGCACAACCAAAAAATTTTTCCATGGACCTACAAGAAGATGAAAAAATACGGAATTGTATTAAAAACTATGTACAAAAAAATAAGAGAATATCCCCAGGTTTTGAAGGAATTGCCCATATAGGGATTCAAAAAAGAATAGATTTTATTCAAGTCATAATCTATATTGGATTTCCCAATTTATTATTAGAAGGACGAACAGGGGGAGTCGAAGAATTACAGATGAATGTACAAAAAGAGTTTCGTTCTGTAAATCGGAGACTCAACATTGCTATCACAAGAATTGAAAAGCCTTATGGACAACCTAATATTCTTGCAGAATATATAGCTTTACAATTAAAAAATAGAGTTTCATTTCGAAAGGCAATGAAGAAAGCTATTGAATTAACTGAACAAACGGATACAAAAGGAATTCAAGTACAAATCGCAGGGCGTATCGACGGAAAAGAGATTGCACGTGTCGAATGGATCAGAGAAGGTAGGGTTCCTTTACAAACAATTCGGGCTAAAATTGATCACTGTTCCCATACAATTAGAACTATCTATGGAGTCTTAGGCATAAAAATTTGGGTATTTGTAAACCAAGAATAAGAATAATGGACCTTTACTTATCTCGCCATTCTGCTGAGCAATAGAAAAACAAACAATTATAATTCTATAAGGTTGAATAAAAATTCGATTTACTCTTTAATTTAGGTTTCGTATAATTGCTATGCTTAGTGTGTGACTCGTTAGTTTTAGTTTTTTATTTAGAGTTGAGATTACAAAAAAAAGATGACCCCACTATAAACTTAGTAACGATCAAAACTAAAAAAACTCAAAACTAATAACCAACTTATTGCTTCGTATTGTCGAGATCCCAAGAAACAGTCACTATATGACTGAATCGATTATATAGTTATAGCAACTGAAATTTTTTTCATAAAAAATAAATCTAATTATAAATTATGAAAAAAAAGGGATGTAGAAAAATGAAAGGATGATAGAAAGAGAGAATAAAGATCTCAATGATATATGATTCCAATATGTATGGTTTATGAAAAATCACCCCATAAAAAAAGGCAGTGTGATAAAGCATCAACATCAATATACAATAAATATAAAAAATATAAATAAAATAATAAAAATATAAAATAAATTAGAATTATAATATCTATAATATCAAATATAATATAATATTTAATATTAATATAATAAAAATAAAATATTATTATTATATTATACTATATATACATATAAATATTAAATATAACATAAATATAATAATATAATATAATAAAAAAATAGAATAAAAAATAGAATGAATATATGATCATAATAATAAAGAATCTAAATATAAATAATTACTAAATAATAATAATCTAATCAATAATCAATATAGAGATTATCTATCTAATAAGATAGATAAATAAATAATAAGATAGAATAAGGATATAAATAATAGAAACATAGATGAATAATTGAATCGAGCTTCGGGTTAAGAAAACTGAGGAGATTGACTCAGAAACAAATAACTGATTTTGTTGGGAGCTCCATTGCAGAGTTCAGGCCTAAGCATTAATGGAGAAGCTATGGGAACGATGGAACCTGTGACTACATAGGATTTGATTGAAAAAGAATCAATCCTAATGATTCATTGGGTAGGATGGCGGAATGAACCAAGAATAACATAGATTTCTTCTGACTAGTCATAAAATGACCCTCCAAATAAAAGAGAAAAGAGTCAATATTCGCCCGCGTAACCTTTTGTTTTATATTTTTTATTTATTTTTTTTATTTAAATTTATATTTCATTTATTGTATGACTTTTTGGATGATTCAATATGAGGTAAAGTTAAATACTTTAGAAAATTTTTTAAAAGTAAAAGAAATAAGCATTATCCATAAACAAACACGTCTAGTGATTCGCGAGGAGCTGGATGAGAAGAAACTCTCATGTCCGGTTCTGCAGTAGAGATGGAATTCAGAAACAACCATCAACTATGACCCAAAAAGAACCAGATTTCGTAAACAACATAGAGGTAGAATGAAGGGAATATCTTGCCGAGGCAATCATATTTGTTTCGGAAGATATGCTCTTCAGGCACTTGAACCTGCTTGGATCACAGCTAGACAAATAGAAGCAGGGCGAAGATCAATGACACGATATGCACGTCGTGGTGGAAAGGTATGGGTACGTATCTTTCCCGACAAACCTGTTACAGTAAGACCTATGGAAACACGTATGGGTTCGGGGAAGGGATCCCCCGAATATTGGGTATCCGTTGTTAAACCGGGCCGAATACTTTATGAAATAAGTGGAGTATCAGAAACTGTAGCCAAAGCAGCTATGAAAATAGCTGCATGCAAAATGCCTATACGAACTCAATTTGTTATTTCAGGATCAGGATAGGTAAACAAAAGTAAGTAAAGGTGTATTGAGAATGAAAAAACAAACGCGGATTTCTTTATCTCTGGACAGACAATATTTATTTTTTCCCTTGTCCCTTGCATTGAAATAAGAGATAAAAAAAAAAAATGATATGATTCAACCTCAGACCCTTTTAAATGTAGCGGATAACAGCGGAGCTCGAGAGTTGATGTGTATTCGAATCATAGGAACTGGTAATCAACGATATGCTCATATTGGCGATGTTATTGTTGCTGTAATCAAAGAAGCAGTGCCCAACATGCCTCTAGAAAGATCAGAAGTAATTAGAGCTGTGATTGTACGCACGTGTAAAGAACTCAAACGTGAAAATGGCATGATAATACGATATGATGACAATGCAGCGGTTATCATTGATAAAGAAGGAAATCCAAAAGGAACTAGAATTTTTGGTGCGATTGCTCGGGAATTGAGACAGTTGAATTTTACTAAAATAGTTTCATTAGCACCCGAAGTCTTATAGTCTTCATTATATATTATTAGAATTATTATAATTATAATTATTATATTAATATATTAATTTATAAATATTAATTTATAATTTATTAATTATTATTATTCGACTATTTATATTTTATATTTTGATATATTAAATTATACTATTTTATAGTATATTCATTTATTCATTCCTATTTTTATTTCTAGTTATATCATAGTATAGATATAGAATAGAATATATAATTCTAGAATTTATATTCTATTTTCTATTAATTCGAATATCTGAAATAGATCCAATTAATAGATCGTGTCTCATGCATATACTTTTAATTAAAAGAAATTATAATTTAATAATAAAAAAAATTCAATAAAAAAGAAAAAAATTAAACTAAAACAAAAAAAGCATGTTGATTATATCAAAAATGAGGAGGCACCAATAACTATAATTCGTCATGGGTAGGGACATTATTGCCGATATAATAACTTCTATAAGAAATGCTGACATGGATAAAAAGGGAAGGGTTCAAATAGCATCTACTAATATCACTAAAAATATTGTTAAAATACTTTTACGAGAAGGTTTTATTGAAAACGTTCGAAAACATCAAGAAAGTAAAAAAAAATTCTTGGTTTTAACCTTACGACATAGAAAGACTAGGAAAGGGAATAAAATTATTTTAAAGCGTATCAGCCGACCCGGTCTACGAATTTATTCCAACTATCAACAAATTCCTAAGATTTTAGGCGGAATGGGGATTCTAATTCTTTCTACTGCTCGAGGTATAATGACAGATCGAGAAGCTCGACTAGCAAAAATTGGAGGAGAAATTTTGTGTTATATATGGTGATTCTCCTGCGGTAACTTAATACTCTCTCGAATTTACTATTTATCTATTTGTAAAATAGAGAGGAGAAGTGAATTATAGAACTCTTCCTCTAGTAGTTGATACTTAAAGGGGGTTATCTGAAATGAAAGAACAAAAATTGATTCATGAGGGTTTAATTACTGAGTCACTTTCCAACGGTATGTTTCGAGTTCGATTAGATAATCAAGATCTAATTCTAGGTTATATTTCAGGGAGAATCCGACGCAGTTTTATACGTATACTACCCGGAGATAGAGTAAAAAT